CAAAATGAATTGCTTTCTAGATGATCCTTCTAGAAGAAGGTGATTCTAACAATCTTTCTAGTTACTTCGTTCTCTATTTCTATTTGAGAGGATCCTAAGGAAAAGGATTTTGTTTCCACCGAGCTAAAACAATATGGCGATGTCTCTAGTAAACCAAAGACATCGTTGAATAGCTATTTTGCTTCAATTTCTTTCTTTAGACATCCAAAAAAAAATGGAAGATTTAGTTACGATTGGAAATTGACTTTTTATCTTCAGCCATGGATCCTTTACTCATACTTATTCAATTGGAAGTCTTGATCCAATTCAAAAATTATGTTTCGCAATTTCATAATCCAACTTTTCAATTTATAAGTGACTCATGGATACAAATCACGAGAATGTGTATTTTTTTCTCGACTTTATCATTGAGAGGTAAAGGATTAAATCTTTTTAAGAAATAAAGTTTTTGATCGGAATATGAATAAAACCGAAAGACCCTTTAACTATTAAAGGACTAATAGAACGAATCACACTTTTACCACTAAACTATACCCGCTACAATATGATTATTGTATACAAATGGAGCTTTTGTCGAACAAGATAATTGAGCATGATCAAGATAGGATCATCAAAGAATCATCAAACTTGGAGTGTTGAACTTTTTCGTGGGTAGATAAAAATTTAATGAGATTCGGAAAAGAGGCTTCATTTAATTGAAATTAAATAACTAAAGTTTTCTTTTTTGCTGAAAGAAGATAGATACGGATCGAAAAAAACACTACAATCATAACAGAAAAATGCATTGTCCAGAATCTATAGTTTCTTTTTTAGTTCGGAAAATGAAATAAAATATAACAAGAAAAAAAAATGGAAACAGTTTTTATTCTTTTTGTTGTTGCTTGAATATAAAATATTCAATTGAATATAATAAAAAAAACAAATATTTGTGTTTTCAAATCAGATATCAGATAAATCATTATTTATCTATAATTCGTTAGAACAAAAAAAAAAAGGCCCGGCTAGGTACTGACCAGGCCAGGCCATCAGAATAACAAGGGCCTTTCGAACAAAATCAACACAAGGAGGTCTTCCTTATTTTTCTTTAGTTCGATTAGTGGCGGGCTCGAGCCCTCTTTTAGTTTAGAATAGAGAAAAAAGAGAGAGAAAGACTCCTTACATTATGTGTAATGTAGTAATTATCTTTTGCAATTGGGAGAGATGGCTGAGTGGACTAAAGCGTCGGATTGCTAATCCGTTGTACGAGTTATTTGTACCGAGGGTTCGAATCCCTCTCTTTCCGTTTCCGTTAATGACTTGCTTTATTTTATTTTTCAATTTTGAAAATCTTAGTTAAGCGTGTGGAATAGATAAAATCCTAAGAAAATTTGAAAATTTCCCAAGGAAAACCCTTTGGATTTTATTCTTCACGTCCAGGATTACGCCCCGGATCATTAGATAGGAATCCAAAGATAAAGAGAGAAACAAAAAATATCACTACGGTATAAACGAAGAGTTTCAGAGTAAGCATTACACAATCTCCAAGATGATTTTTTGGAAAAAAAAAAGAGAATAGATCTTCCATTTTTCTACCACATATCCTATTTTGACACCACGAAATCAGGTTTTTTTTCATGAATTGTCACAAATTCATTTGTTTTTCATTATCAAAAAGTTCTTTCATATCCAAATTCGATATTGTGGGAGACCCTAATGGGGTTAGGGTCTTTCACTGGAAAGGGGGTCAAAAATGAGGAAATGGGGGTAAGCCGGATTTATGGCGACTATCCAAGAATTTCAGTGTGCTAATCTAGGATTCATACTCTAAAACTTATCTGATTTTCTCAATTGTTAGAATTTTTCTTGAAGAAATCATGCATTTTCTAACATATTATTATATTTTCTAAGATATTATTATTTAGGATCTCATCGAAAACTTACAGCAGCTTGCCAAACAAAAGCTAAGAGAAAAAAAAGCACAGGTATGACTGGCATAACATCTACGATTGGATTCAAAAAAGCATACGCTTCAGGCAATTTGCCGAAGAAAAAACTACTCGAATAAAGGGCAGAATTAATACAGATCAAACTAACGATATTAAGCATAACAGACATTTTGTTCTTGGAGATAATTGCATTTTGATTGAGTTTTTGATATAAGGAACAAGGAAGAAAGTAAGTAAGGTAGACAAAAAATCCTTCTTTTTCTTTGAACCCACCCAATCAAAAATCCTCCAATTCTCAAAGGAGAATAGAAGAAATCATACTTTCATACAATATCTTAATTGAATTCTATGTAATGATCAATAAATTAAGTTGAATTCTATATCTATATGTATCAAAATCCTAGTACCAATCTATTCTATAGATATATAGATATTTGGAGATATTTGGACTGGAGTTGACAAACAACCAATACCAATATTATTGTTTCTTAGTGTAGATTAGAAATTGAAATGGGGCGTGGCCAAGTGGTAAGGCAACGGGTTTTGGTCCCGCCATTCGGAGGTTCGAATCCTTCCGTCCCAGTACATATCCATTTTTTTATGCTCCATTATGACTATAGAAAGAAGTAGGTCAGTGGATAGGAGTAAATCCGTATTCATTTTAATATCTGTGTCTGTTCGAATCTCATTAACAAATGATCAAGTTACATATCATATAGAAATATGTTATGGAGCCGATATATTTTCTTTGAATCTCATTTTATTTAGGTATTTCGTGTTTGGCTCTAAGTAAAAATTGGAAATCTACAGAACAATTGAGGCAGGGGTGATTTCCCCTATCACCCTTTTATTCACTTTATGATAAGAGTCGATTATTGTGAAATATTACTTAATCCCATGTTAAACAAAATCTATAAATATATATCATCTAAAATATATAAAATGAGGAAATGTTTCGCTTATATGGTATGTATCGTTCTATTTCAATGACAATAATTTTTCGGTTTTTGTGAAAAAGATTTTTGATACCTTCAATTATTTAAATTCTATATTATAGAATATCTATAACAGTGACAACTCTTCAGTCTATCTGATAGATACGAAAAACCCTCCTTATTTTTTTTTATTTTCGTAATCAGACGAAAAGAATAAAGATTCAAATCTTAATTTAGATCATTTTTTTATCCATCTCATGAAAAAAAATTGGATTTTGTTTTTCTTTTATCTATTTAAAATGAAATCAGTGATGAGTCAATTCAAAAAGAAAGACTTATCTTCCTATGAAGATCAAACGTCATGCTTATTGTCCAATTTTCTTCAAATTAAATAATGATGTCTAAATAGGAAACTTTTTCAATTTCAATTAGAACTATTTTTATTAAATATTTTTAATGATTGCTTGTAAGTGGAATCTTTATTTGGTACTTAAAAAGTAGGAAATCGTTTAATCTATCCTGTTGAGTTACTTGAAGATGCAGATTCAAAAAGTTATTTGTTTATATATTTTGATTTCTTGCTATTATCTATATATTATTTATGTATGTGAAAGATGCTGTCTTGCTAAGACTTTTTCAGAAAAATCGTTTCATATTATCATATATAGAAGAAAAAGCCTAGATTACGATGTCTATGTACAACTGAACCAATGACTATTCATGATTCCATAATTGAATCAATTCCATACCGGTTCCAAATTAGAGGAATATTATGGTAAAACTTCGTTTGAAACGATGTGGTAGAAAGCAACGTGCGACTTGAAGGACATGATCCGTTGTGGATTTTTCCATCCACCATTTTCGATTTATCTAAGGATGAGAGTGCTCTTGGCTCGACATTGTTTGTTCTGTTACACTCGATTTTTTGTTGGGTTGTAAATAGTCCACGATGAAGCTCGAGTAGAAAGGATTAATTCATTTCTCGGGGGCAAGGATCTAGGGTTAATGCCAATTAATCGGAACAACTTCGTAAACGTATCTTCCATATATAGAAATCGAAAGGATCCAATTCGAGCAAGTTTCCAATTCAAAAGCAAGACTTGTTAGAATTTAGCAAACTTTTTCGATTCAAAGTGTATCACACGTGAATCAACTGTCCGTAGGATTCTTTGATAGAAAGAAATCAAAAAAGGGCTATGTTGCTGCCACTTTGAAAGGATTAAGAAGCACCGAAGTAATGTCTAAACCCAATGATTTAAAATAAGGATAAAGGATCTAAGAACAAGGAAAGACCTTTTTAATTGTCTCGATAGTCTCACTAATTGGATCAGACTAAAGAATCCAAATAGAATTTGAAACGAGACAAAAGACAAACAAAACTAAAGGGGTTAAAGACCACTCAATAAATGAAAGTGACTAAAGATTTTTCCTTTGAGCTATTTGAGAGTTATGCAACTTGAGTTATGAGTACGAATGGTTTCTTTTTCATTTTCAGGAAGGAAAAAAGACTGAAATTAGAGTCTAATTGATTTTCTAGGCCCATTTGTCATTTAATTTATTAGAATTGCATACATAGACAAAACTTCAAAACAAATCATTTTTCTCGAGCCGTACGAGGAGAAAACTTCCTATACGGTTCTAGGGGGGGTGTTGGTCATCTACATCTATCCCAATGAGCCGTCTATCGAATCGTTGCAATTGATGTTCGATCCCGAAGAGAAGGAAAAGATCTTAGAAAAGTGGGGTTTTATGATCCAATGAAGAATCAAACTTATTTAAACGTTCCTCTTATTCTATATTTCCTTGAAAAAGGTGCTCAACCCACAGGAACTGTTCAGAATCTTTTAAAGAAAGCGGAAGTTTTTAAGTAACTTCCGTCTAATCAAACGAAATTCAATTAAAGAAAGACTAAGGGGGGGGGTAGCAACTTGTATATAACTTTGTATAATTTTGCTCGACTTGTTTTTTGATTCCVCCCCCCTACTGCTGTAATTGTTTCCGTTGAATCCGATATCTAGAACGACAAAACCTTAGTTTATTGATTTTCTAAATAGCAAATTCGGACATTTCCTTCAATTGTGTGGTTTTCATTGGAACTCGACTAACCAACAAGGAATCCACTTTGCTTATTCCACTTAGA